CGATTCTGTACTACAGTTCGGCGGAGGAACTTTAGGACACCCTTGGGGTAATGCGCCAGGTGCCGTAGCGAATCGAGTAGCTCTAGAAGCATGTGTAAAAGCTCGTAATGAGGGGCGCGATCTTGCTGCTGAGGGTAATGAAATTATCCGTGAGGCTAGTAAATGGAGTCCTGAATTAGCTGCTGCTTGTGAGGTATGGAAGGAGATCAGGTTTAATTTTAAAGCAGTGGATACTTTGGATCCGTCGTAATTACCTTTTGTTCTCTTAGTTAAATTGCAATTAAACTCGGCCCAATCTTTTACTAAAAGGATTGAGCCGAATACAAAGATTCTATTGCATGTATTTTAGATAAATACATACTTATCTAGATAGAGAAGATTTGAAATACAAAATCTAAGAATCAAATCTTTTTATTACTGTCTTGGATCCACAATTAATCCTATGGATCCTTAGGATTGGTATATTCTTTTATATTCTGCGGTTTCCCTGAAGCAAGCCTCTTTCTACCCATCCTGTATATTGTCCTTTTCGTTTCGTATTTTCGTCTTGTCCTTAAATTATTACTTAATTCTATTATTATTAGTTCGTTCTTAGACGAGATTTTACGAAAAAATGATTTCTATTTATAGAAGAAAACTAATATTTCTTTTTTTCGATGCGAATTTGACACGACATAGGAGAAAGTGCTCTTTATCATTATATTTATAATGAAAAGGGGTTCCATCCTATTCATATATAGTGAAGTATTACCCCCGATTTCGATTTCCATAAAACAAAAAAGCATTTTTTTTTCAATATTCAAACTCCTTACCTTATTAGTTACTAAATAACTCTAGTGATTGGATTTCTATGTTTATTCTGATAGGAAATAAGATATTCAAATAAAGAATTTGAGATCGAATGACTATTCATCTATTATATTTTCATGCAAATAGGAGGCAAGAAAAGTCTATGAAAAGATGGTGGTTTAATTCGATGTTGTTTAAGAAGGAGTTCGAATGCCGGTGTGGGCTAAATAAATCAATGAACGACAGTCTTGGTCCTATTGAAAATGTCAGTGAAAGTGACGATCCAAATATAAAAGATACGACTGAAAACATTCAGAGTTGGGGGGATCGTGACGATTCTAGTTACAGTAAAGTTGATCATTTATTCGTCGTCAAAGACATTCGGAATTTCATCCCCGATGACACTTTTTTAGTTAAGGATAGTAATGGAGACAGTTATTCCATATATTTTGATATTGAAAATCAAAATTTTGAGATTGATAACAATCATTCTTTTCTGAATGAGCTAGAAAGTTCTTTTTATAGTTATCGGGATTCTAGTTATCTCAATAATGGATCTACGGGTGAAGATACCTACTATAATCGTTACATGTATGATACTCAATATAGTTGGAATGATCATATTAATAGTTGCATTGACAGTTATCTTCAGTCTCAAATCTGGATTGATACTTCCATTGTAAGTGGTAGTGATAATTACAGCGATAGTTACATTTATAGTTACATTTGTGGTGAAAGTAGAGATAATAGTGAAGGGGAGGATTCGAGTATACGAATCCTCGAGAAGGGTAACGTTTTAACTATAACCGAAAGTTCTAATGAAAGCGAAAGTTCTAATGAAAGCGAAAGTTCTAATGAAAGCGAAAGTTCTAATGAAAGCGATGTAACTCAAAAGTATAGGGATTTGTGGGTTCAATGCGAAGATTGTTATGGATTAAATTATAAGAAATTTTTGAAATCAAAAATGAATATTTGTGAACAGTGTGGATATCATTTGAAAATGAGTAGTTCAGATAGAATCGAACTTTTGATTGATCCCGGTACTTGGGATCCTATGGATGAAGACATGGTCTCTCTGGATCCCATTGAATTTCATTCGGAAGAGGAACCTTATAAAGATCGTATTGATTCTTATCAAAATAAGACAGGATTAACTGAGGCTGTTCAAACAGGCATAGGTCAACTAAACGGCATTCCCGTAGCAGTTGGGGTTATGGATTTTCAGTTTATGGGGGGTAGTATGGGATCTGTAGTCGGGGAAAAAATTACCCGTTTGATTGAGTACGCTACCAATAAGTTTCTACCTCTTATTATAGTATGTGCTTCCGGGGGGGCACGCATGCAAGAAGGGAGTTTGAGCTTGATGCAAATGGCTAAAATTTCGTCTGCTTTATATGATTTTCAATCAAATAAAAAGTTATTTTATGTATCAATCCTTACATCTCCTACTACTGGCGGAGTGACAGCTAGTTTTGGTATGTTGGGTGATATCATTATTGCCGAACCTAATGCCTACATTGCATTTGCGGGTAAAAGAGTAATTGAACAAACATTGAATACAACAGTACCTGAGGGTTCGCAAGTGGCTGAATATTTATTCCAGAAAGGTTTATTCGACCTAATGGTACCACGTAATCTTTTAAAAAGTGTTCTAAGTGAGTTATTTAAGTTCCACGCTTTCTTTCCTTTGAATCAAAATGAAATAGAGCAGTAAGTTCAATTATTTGTTATTTGTAGCAAATGAGTAGTTAGTTTATCGGAATCAAAGGAAATAAGAATGGAATTTTCTTTGGTGACATAAGATCGAATTGTAGAAAGAATCAAAAGTTGCGGATAATTCTTTTTTTACCTATATTTCTGATTACTAATTAAGAAGTCTCTATCAAAAAAAAAGAGTGAATTCGTCAAATTAGGCAAACAAAAAATTAGGCAAACAAAACGAATTTCTTCTTATCTTACGTATATAATTCAAATATAAAAAATGGAGAGTTTTTTATTTTTCTCTATTTTATTTCCATTTTCCGAAAATCCCGTTTTAGCTACAAATCCCTATTGGTTCGGATTCTAATGAATCTTTCGATAATCTCTAAGATTCTAAAATTAGAAGACAAGAATAAAAGACAAAGAAATCAAGAAAAAGAAAAAGTAGATTATTATATATATCTTTCGTGTAGAAAGATTCAAAAGATGAATAAGTTCATTTGGTTAGTTCTACACTTTTTGCGTTTATTCTATATATTAACTTTCTATATATTCACTTAGATATTTAAATAGAGATATATAGATACTTAGATCTATACTAAGAATTTCAAATTGAATTAAATTAATAATAAAATTCAAAAGAATTCAAATTCTTAATTATAATTATTATAAGATATCCTTATTTATAAATAATAATAACAGGTACAAATAATAAATCGAGGCACCTATTCTATGACAACTTTCAGCTTTCCCTCTATTTTTGTGCCTTTAGTAGGCCTAGTATTTCCGGCAATTGCAATGGCTTCTTTATCTCTTCATGTTCAAAAAAATAAGATTATTTAGATCCGATGGGACCCAATCTCTTCCATTTTTTTTTTCAAAACTTAGATTTGTATCATAACACAGATAAGATATCTATGTAGTAGAATATGGTATAACATGTGATTTTTGACGAACATAAAGGAAAGAACTCTTACGCCTGCAGAAACATGATATATAGGTAAATGAATTCTAGCGGTTTTCAAATCGATCAGGATCACTGGATAACTGAAAGAGAAAGTCGGTGGATCTAATCTATATGTATAGTGGGATCATATGAAGGGTATGTTATTATTTTAGATTTATTAGATTTAACTAATTTGATGAATTACTCCTAAAGGTTTACATCAAACTAGTGCTAGTTGATGAGAGTTACTTCGGAAACAAAAAAAGTAAAGTCAAATTAATTTGAGGTATTCTCTCAATTCTAATAAAATGTAATCGTATCAAGTATGAGTTGGCGATCAGAACATATATGGATAGAACTTATAAAGGGGTCTCGAAAAATAAGTAATTTCTGCTGGGCTTTTATCCTTTTTTTAGGTTCATTAGGATTCTTATTGGTTGGAACTTCCAGTTATCTTGGTAGAAATTTGATATCTTTTTTTCCGTCTCAGCAAATCGTTTTTTTTCCACAAGGAATCGTGATGTCTTTCTACGGAATTGCGGGTCTCTTTATTAGCTCCTATTTGTGGTGCACAATTTCCTGGAATGTAGGCAGTGGTTATGATCGATTCGATAGAAAGGAAGACATAGTGTGTATTTTTCGTTGGGGATTTCCTGGAAAAAATCGTCGCATATTCCTCCGATTCCTTATAAAGGATATTCAGTCCATTCGAATAGAAGTTAAAGAGGGTATTTATGCGCGTCGTGTCCTTTATATGGACATCCGGGGCCAGGGGACCATTCCCTTAACTCGTACTGATGAGAATTTGACTCCACGAGAAATTGAACAAAAAGCTGCCGAATTGGCCTATTTTTTGCGCGTACCAATTGAAGTTTTTTGAGAAATGCGCGAAAAATAGACGCTTTCTCAGTAGGAGGGAAAAATGCAAGAATCTTCTTTTTTCTATAACATCTGAAGTTTCATCAGAAGGTTCATTCGAGCCAAAGCAGGCGGAACAACCATAAAACGAAACTCTTTTTGTGGTTTTTATACGTATGCAAATCCACGCAACTCAATTCAAACAAGTAACAAATCGAAATAATAGATTCATCTCATATATCAAACCATTTCGGTATAAAGAAATTGATCTTCTTTTTAAGTTCAATATTTGTTGGAATTGATACAGATAAATTCTATCTTGTAAATTATTTTTTTTGTCAATCGACCTTTCTTTTTCTCCTTTCTTTTGTGTTCCTTAATGACCAATACAAAAATAACAATTAGATTTCTTAATAATGATAACTAGCCAATTTCTGTCTTGTTTTGCCGCTTTGATTATCACAATCTCTTTCCCCCAATTATTCTATTCCTGACTGTGGGTAATCAGTGAATTTGTTTTGAAATATTGGATAGTTTTGATATTTGATAGATAAAGGAGTTCTTTCGTCTCAAAATTTAACTAATATTCATGGTTCTTTCGATCATTTATCGAAAGGAAACAATTGTTGACCGATTGAGATATCGGGAAACTATATTTTTTAGTATTTCTTCATTCGCAGTGGATTCTTAGTTGATTTCTCTAGTC